ACACGGAATTTTTTTGATAAAATGGCTCTTATGTATCTTGTGAATAGGTGTGACGAAGCTGTTCGGCTGTCCGTGAGTGGTTTTGCAGACGTCTTCGACCTTGCCCAAGTAGAAGGCATCAACTTAATCGATCGAAATTTACAAAGAATTTCAAAAACTCCGATGGCTTGGCAAACGGCAAAAATTGCCGTTGCCTGCCGATCGATCGAGGCTTTCCACCAAGAAAACACGGACGAGTTCGGATATATTGCGCAGCTTGGATATTGGACGGGTGCTCTCGAACGTTTACGACAACTCGAAAAAGAGGAAAATTCAGAGTCCGATTAAGAACACGGACTTGCAGAACTCTATTTATTATTTAATCGATATTTTAGTATAATAGAATATCGATTAAATAATAATAAGAGGTACAATATAGTAAATTGAGGTACACATTCTATGACAATTCTTAACTTTCCCTCTGTTTTGGTACCTTTAGTAGGCCTAGTATTTCCGGCAATCACAATGGCGTCTTTATTTCTTTATGTTCAAAAAAACAAGATTGTTTAGAACCGATGAGATAAAATCTCATTCGTTTGGTTTTAGACTTCTATAATAACGCCGGTATTAGTGAAAGGTGGTATAAGTAGCTTTCGTCGAAAAACTCTTATATCTGCAGAACCATGATATATGGGTAAATGGAGTATGTGGATATCTTTAGTGGGGTCGTACGAAGGATATGTTATTAGTAAGGATATGTTATTAGTTTAGATCTAATCAATTTAATGAATTACTCTTAAAAGTTCCTATCAAACTCGTGCTAGTTGATGAGAGTTACTTCGGAAACAGAAAGACTAAAGTCAAATTCATTTGGGATATTCTCTCAATTCCAAGAAACTGAAACCGGATCAAGTATGAGTTGTCGATCAGAACATATATGGATAGAACCTATAACGGGATCTCGAAAAACAAGTAATTTCTGCTGGACTGTTATCCTTTTTTTAGGTTCATTAGGATTCTTGTTGGTTGGAACTTCCAGTTATCTTGGTAGAACTTGGATATCTTTATTTCCGTTTCAGCAAATTGTTTTTTTTCCACAAGGGATTGTGATGTCTTTCTATGGGATCGCGGGTCTTTTTATTAGCTCCTATTTGTGGTGCACAATTTCTTGGAATGTAGGTAGTGGTTATGATCGATTCGATCGAAAAGAAGGAATCGTGTGTATCTTTCGTTGGGGATTTCCCGGGAAAAATCGGCGTATCTTTCTCCGATTCCTTATAAAAGATATTCAGTCCGTCCGAATAGAAGTTAAAGAGGGTCTTTATGTTCGTCGTGTCCTTTATATGGATATCCGAGGACAGGGAGCCCTTCCATTGACTCGTACTGATGAGAATTTGACTGTGTGGGAAATTGAACAAAAAGCTGCGAAATTGGCCTATTTCTTGCGTGTACCCATTGAAGTCTTTTGAGAACTGTGAGAAAATTTCTCAGCAGGAGGGGAAAAACGCGCGAATCCTCTGTTTCTATCACGAATTTCTATAACATAACTAGACTGAGGTTTATTCTGAACATGGATTTGAGCTAAAGTAGGCGTATAAGGGAGAAGTAGAAAACAAAACGCTTTTTGTTTTGGGGTCTTTTATAGGTATGTAAATCTACACAATTCAATTCAATAATAACAAGAAGTAACAAATTGAAATAATAGATTTCTCGCATACTCAACCCTTTAGAAAAAAACTTTCTCAGTTTCTATTTTAAGTCCAATATCTATAAATCAAAATAGAAAAATCCAGACTTGGTGAAATTGAAACTTTAGATTCAGATCGATCATATGTAAAGTTTTTTTCAATCGACACGCCTTAATTTCTCTGTTTTTGTGCTCCTTACTGTCCAAACAATTGGATTCCTTATAACGATTAAGAATAACTAGCCAATTCCTGCTTTGGTTTGCTACTCATTTTTGATCATCACAAGATTCTTCAGAAACTTCCCTCAATTATTAGCTCCCTGACGCCTGAGAGTCAGTGAAATTTTTCAAAATATTCGAATTTTTCTAGAATAATAGAAAGGGAGTTCTTGTGTCTCAAAATATGAATCATATTCATTCCTTAAAGTTGTTCTTTCAGGTACGCCTCGAAGGGAGATACTTTTACCCAATTGAGTTGATATATCGAAAAAGAAAATTTTTTGGATTCTTTATTCATTCGAATTCAAAGTAGCTTCTTAAGTCAATTTCTGTACTCTTTCTCGATTCAAGAACTAAGGCCTAACGCACAAAGAAAAAGATTGAAAAAGATTGAATAGATTCCAAGGTTCGATACCTTGGAATAGAACTCGTGTGTAAGCGAAATATTAGAGGGCTTCGAGTCGACGACTGAAGGGGTTCATTAACAATTCATAGATGAAAAAATGGCAAAAACGAAAGCATTCACTCCTCTTTTATATCTTGCATCTATCGTCTTTTTGCCCCGGTCTATTTGTCTCTTATTTAATAAAAGTCTAGAATCTTGGGTTACTAATTGGTGGAATACTGCGCAATCCGAAACTTTTTTGAACGAGATTGAAGAAAAGAGTATTCTCAAAAAATTCATAGAATTAGACGAACTGCTCCTCTTGGACGAAATGATCAAGGAATACGCGGAAACACCTCTCCAAAACCTTCGTCTAGGAATCCAGAACGAAACAATCCAATTAATCAAGATGCACAACGAGGATCGTATTCATACGATTTTGTACTTATCGACAAATTTAATCTCTTTCCTTATTCTAAGTGGGTATTCTATTTTGGGTAATAAAGAACTTGGGATTCTTAACTCGTGGACTCAGGAATTCCTATATAACTTAAGTGACACAACAAAAGCGCTTTCTATTCTTTTATTAGCCGATTTATGTCTCGGATTTCATTCGACCCGTGGTTGGGAACTACTAATTAGCTCTGTCTACAAAGATTTTGGATTTGTTCATAATGATCAAATTATATCTTGTCTTGTTTGTATTCTTCCAGTCATTCTCGATAGCATTTTTAAATATTGGGTTTTCTATTATTTAAATCGTCTATCTCCGTCACTTGTAGTGATTTATCATTCAATAAGTGAAAAATGATCTATGAATATGAAATTCATCGAAGTCGAATGTTTTTTACTTTGTAGTTGTACATAAGGAAAGCATTGCAAATCGTCCTTACTTTTTCCATTTCGATGAACCCGGGGGATTGATCCTATATTTTATTCCCATAACAATATTCCAGTCAATAGCAGAATCGTGGATAGGAAACTCGATTAGTAACCTACTCAATTTATTGTAGAAATTTTCCGTATCAATGATTGGACCATGCAAACTAGAAATACTTTTTCTTGGCTAAAGGAACGGATTACTCGATCCATTTCCGTATCCCTCATGCTATATATGCTAACTCGGACATCTATTTCAAGTGCCTATCCCATTTTTGCCCAGCAGGGTTATGAAAATCCGCGCGAAGCGACCGGGCGTATTGTATGCGCCAATTGTCATTTAGCTAATAAGCCTGTGGATATTGAGGTTCCACAAGCGGTACTTCCCGATACTGTATTTGAGGCAGTTGTTCGAATTCCTTATGATATGCAACTGAAACAAGTTCTTGCTAATGGTAAAAAGGGCACTTTGAATGTCGGGGCTGTTCTTATTTTACCGGAGGGGTTTGAATTAGCCCCTCCCAATCGTATTTCCCCCGAGATGAAAGAAAAGGTAGGCAATCTGTCTTTTCAGAGCTATCGCCCCAATAAAAAAAATATTCTTGTCATAGGCCCTGTTTCCGGTCAGAACTATAGTGAAATCACCTTTCCTATTCTTTCTCCAGACCCCGCTACTAAGAAAGAGAGTCACTTCTTAAAATATCCTATATATGTCGGCGGAAACAGGGGAAGAGGTCAGATTTATCCCGACGGGAGCAAGAGTAACAATACAGTTTATAATGCTACAGCAGCCGGTATAGTAAGTAAAATCATACGAAAAGAAAAGGGGGGATACGAAGTATCCATAACGGATGCATCGGATGGACGTCTAGTGGTTGATATTATCCCCCCAGGGCCGGAACTTCTCGTTTCAGAAGGCGAATCTATCAAATTGGATCAACCGTTGACGAGTAACCCTAATGTGGGCGGATTTGGTCAAGGAGATGCAGAAATTGTACTTCAAGATCTATTCCGTGTCCGAGGCCTGTTGCTCTTCTTCGCCGCTGTTATTTTGGCACAAATCTTTTTGGTTCTTAAAAAGAAGCAGTTCGAGAAGGTTCAATTGTCCGAAATGAATTTCTAGACTCGCTAATTTTTAAACATCAAGTTAGTAAAAAGACTCAAACTAATTTTATCCCTTAGCGCTGAAAAAAATGAAATGCTAAAAAGACCGTAGCTTGTTTATCCTTTTTCTATGAGATGACAGGAAGTCCTTCTACCGCATTCCTAATCCTAGTATGTAGATTGTGAAGAAGACTGGCGGTGCGACTATCTTACTATTCGAAGATTTAAATGTCCGAAAATGCATCAATATCAAGAGTTTTTGCTGGCTAGATACTAGACATAAGTAAGCGAGAAATTGCAGGGAAAATGAGGGGAACAAATAATTCTAGGAGAGGTTCTTCGTCTTTCTAGTCTTCGACACAAGAAAAGGAAGTTTCTACACCCCGTTCTTGTGTCGAAATAAGACTGATTCGTGATTCTGTTCGTCAAAGATTTCTAGTCTTAGTTTCTTTTTCGAGGTGTACCAGAACTTTTTTTGCGATTTCTATTTATTACGTCTCTACTTAATTCTCTAATTTCTAATCGAATCAAGTGGTGGATCAAGAAAAAAGAGGGGTGTTTTTTGGAGTAAATAGAACTTCTTCAATGAACTTCGAATAAATGACTTGGGATGAGATACTCTACACAATAGAATAAAGGTTGATTCGTATAGAAAGAGTTTGGTGAAATAGAATTGACCGAATCTATTATA